AAACAAAGTAAATAGGACCAATACAAGTAGAGGAAATAGCATAGTATTGTCCGATTCACAGGGATACATGGAAGTGTCTTTATTGTCAAAATGAGTACTAAAGGATCGCATCAGATTTCGTATATTCCCATCAATTTGATATATCTTCTTCGAAAAAAGGGAAACCTTTTTATTATTATTCATTACTGAGAAAAGTACATTTTTGTTAACTGGTTTCGGTCCTTCTTTTCCCCATATAGATATTGAAGAGAACGAGCTATTTTTAGTGCCACTGTAATTTTGAAACCGAACGTGTAAATGCCCCTCAAAAGTAAGTAAATACATCCGAAACATATAAAATGCAGTTAATCCTGCTGTGGAACAGGCTATTATCGCGAAAATCGGTGAATACAACCAACTATCATTAAGAATTTCATCTTTGGACCAAAAACAAGCAAGAGGTGGAATACCACAAAGAGAAAGTGTACCTAATAAAAAAGTAGTTTTTGTAATTGGCACATATTTGGTTAAACCACCCATAAGAACCATGTTCTGACTTTTATCTGGAGAATATCCAACAATGGGTTCCATTGAATGAATAATCGATCCGGATCCTAAAAACAATAATGCTTTCGAATAGGCATGAGTGATTAAATGGAATAAAGCAGCTCGATAAGAACCTATCCCTGGAGCTAACATAATATAACCCAATTGAGACATTGTAGAATAGGCTAAACTTCTCTTAATGTCTTTTTGAGCAAGAGCTAAAGTAGCTCCTAATAGTACCGTTATTATACCTAGCAAAGAAATGAGATTCATTATGTAAGGTATGGCTGTGAAAAGGGGAAGAAGACGAGCGACAAGAAAAATTCCCGCTGCTACCATAGTAGCAGCATGTATAAGAGCCGAAATAGGAGTGGGCCCCTCCATGGCATCAGGTAACCATACATGAAGGGGAAATTGTGCGGATTTAGCAACTGCACCAAGGAATAATAGGGAGGCACACAGAGTAGCAAATAAAGAATTGACCCCATTATTATGTATCAAGTTATTGAAGATTTCGAACAAATCCCGAAATTCCAAACTACCTGTTATCCAATAAAAACCTAAGATTCCTAATAATAAACCAAAATCCCCTACACGATTAGTTACAAACGCTTTTTGACAAGCATTGGCTGCAATTGGTCGTGTGAACCAAAAACCTATTAATAGATACGAACACATTCCCACTAGTTCCCAAAAAATATGAATTTGTATCAAATTGGAACTAGTAACTAATCCCAACATAGAAGTATTGGAAAAACTCATATAAGCAAAAAATCTCAAATATCCTTGATCATGAGACATATAATTGTCACTATAAATAAGAACCATGATTCCAACAGTAGTGATTAGTATTGACATAATAGAAGTAAGTGGGTCGATCAAGTGGCCGAACTCTAAATAAAAATCATTATTGATGGTCCAAGAACATAGAAATTGATAGATAGAACTGCCATTGATTTGCTGAATAGACAGATCGGCCGAAAAAACCATAACTATACTTAGCAATGAAACACTAGGAAAAGCCCACATACGACGAAGATTTTTTGTTGCAGTCGGAACAAGCAGAAGTCCCCATCCTATTGACATAGTAACTGGAAGTGGAACGAAAGGTATGATCCATGCATATTGATATGTATGTTCCATAAGAAAATAAAACTTTTTTGATTCTTATTAATTGTTTCCGATTCACCAGCTCTTCTCTCTTTCGGAAGTCAAATAAATAAATAAAAATCAAGATAGAAAAGAACTCAAATAGGATTTTGAATTCTTAATTATTCCGATTCTTTCCCAAATATCGTATTGAATAAAAAGAAATTTAAATCAAGAAGTTACAATTGTTCAAATGACCAAGTCACTGGTTAAAACTGACCATTTAGTTATTAACTAAGATATTTATTAAGATAAAGAAAGAATATGAGATTTTCAATCATTCCACTATTACGGCGATTGATATCCATATAGTAAATAGTAAGGAAAAGGAATGACACCAAAAAAAGTAAAAGTACTCTATTGGGATATGGATCATAGAATCCGCCAATAACTCGACCCAATAAAATACTAGTTATTTTAGTTAGTTTATTCGGAGTCATTAATTAATTAATTGTAGAACTGATTGATTGGCTTCTATTCCAATAAAACAAACTTATGTTTATAGGAAATCCTATGATACTCGTCACTTCGCATAGAACTAAAATAAGAGATTACTAAAATTACCTTTATCGAGTAATGTATCGTTTAACAGATTAACTACCAATCTCATTTTCATTTAAATTATGAGTACTCTATCCTCGAGCTTGATCAATTAATAGAAAAATTTTACATTATTATTTTCTTAAATTAGGTAAGGATTCTTAAGCTTTTCGATTTATTCAATGTAAGACGACGAGATATAAATAGACTGAGATTGAGATATGAATTGGAACCCTTTTTGATTCTTATCAACAACAACCGGTTCGATTTCTATGGTAGCGGACCTCATAGACATAGATCGGAATGAAGATATGAAGGTACAAATTAGTACGAATTCTTCTTTCTTCGGGCATTGTATGTAATAGAGATGTGGAACAAAAAAAAATTCCTTTGAAAATCACATCGTTTTTCTTTTTTCTATTTCTTTTTTTTATCCCTAGTGTACTCTATGTGATGCGCACGTATCTATATTTTTGTATGTTATGAAGGAAGTATCCGCTATGGAATAAATATAGATAATGAATAGCAAGAACGATCCATTTTGAACAATACATGTCTTTCACATCCAACTATAAAAGTAACTTCTTTATTTTAAAATGGCGGTTCCAAAGAAACGTACTTCTATCTCAAAAAAGCGTATTCGTAGAAATATTTGGAAGAAAAAGGGATATTGGGCGGCCGTAAAAGCTTTATCTTTAGCTAAATCTATTTCTACCGGGCATTCAAAAAGTTTTTTTGTGCGACAAAAAACAAGTAATAAAGCTTTGGAATAATCTGAATCGACATGACTCGATGAATTGGATGATTTATAAGATGAATAATTCACATTAACTAATGTTTTGAACGCATCTATATGAGATAGAACTGAACCGGCTGTTGTGGTATGTAGAATAAGAATTATTCTGTCTATTGGGTTCTAAGAACGGTACTATTTCTTTTTTGTTGTTTGAAAAACAACAAAAAAAAAGAAATAGTTAAACACAAAATACAAGGTTTCACTTTTCATTATAGTAGATTTTGATAATTCGCGAGATGGGGGTTGTTATTTCCCCCCCCCCCAAAAAAAAAAATATTTTTTTTAGGAAGAAGTTTATTCGATTATGTATCTCCAATAGTTATACATCATTAAGATTTTTGGAAGATCTGAAACAAGTATGAACAACAGTAGTAAAAATGAATGGATCCTTGAAACTAATTGATTGAAATATATATTTTCAGACTTTGCTTTGTAACTCTCCGAATCACTACATAGATTCCCTCTTGTTTCGACCCAATCAATAAAAACTCCCCGGATCCCCTTTAGGTCGATATTTATGTACGAAGAATAAGTCAACCTTCCTTAATCCAAAATAGATCCTATGTTTGGACCGTAGGATCGATCAATCTATTTTATATAGAATATACTTTATTTATAAGTAAAGTACATAGCGTAGAATTCCAATAGAGATCGAAACTCTTTTGTTTTATGTGCAGCCCAATACCTAATTGGTTCGGTAAATCCTCACACGAATTATGTATACAATGAGGATCCCAACCATTAATACAGTTTTGATACCAAACTATCTAACTATTTATAGAAATTCCTTGGATGTAGTTATCCAATTGTGGTACATAAAAAATCCTATTTATTTTCTTTTGTTCAGTGAAAAATGAATCTTTTTTCATTTCCGATCCATGAAATCAGATAAATGAGAAATGAATCATCAAAAAATGATATAAAAAAAGGGACAATTCTTAGTTCTAGACCTCAACTGAGGACATAACCATCTAGTTCCAACTGTTCCAGAAGAACTTATACTACGTGAAAGCCTGTTGTTAAAAATGACACCATACCGGGATACTAAGGATTATTGAAGTTCAAATATTCATTTGAACGAGTCTTTATTCATCGATTCTAACGTTTCCTAAAATATATTGCATTGAATCTTTCAATCTCGACGATTGAACATCATATGGGCTATTATTATTTCGATCAAGCCGCCATGGTGAAATCGGTAGACACGCTGCTCTTAGGAAGCAGTGCTAGAGCATCTCGGTTCGAGTCCGAGTGGCGGCATCCTCTAAAAAGGACACATTAGATCCTATAATGAATTTAATTAGGAATTTACATTCCGTAATTGAGGGACCCCTCTTTTTTTTTAATGATTTTTTTTTATGATATTTGCGACTTTAGAACATATATTCACTCACATCTCTTTTTCGATCATTTCAATTGTCATTACGATTTATTTGGTGACTTTATTAGTCCATGAAATCGTAGGACTATGTGATCCGTCAGAAAAAGGCATGATAGCCACTTTTTTCTGTATAACAGGATTATTAGTTACTCGTTGGATTTATTCGAGGCATTTCCCGTTAAGTGATTTATATGAATCATTAATGTTCCTTTCATGGAGTTTCTCCATTATTCATATGGTTCCTAAAATAGGGAACCATAAAAATGATTTAAGCGCAATAACCGCGCCAAGCGCTATTTTTACCCAAGGCTTTGCCACTTCGGGTCTTTCAACTGAAATGCATCAATCCGCAATATTAGTGCCTGCTCTACAATCCCAGTGGTTAATGATGCACGTAAGTATGATGTTATTGAGCTATGCAGCTCTTTTATGTGGATCGTTATTATCAGTAGCTCTTTTAGTCATTACATTTCGAAAAAACATAGGTATTTTTGGCAAAAGCAATCATTTACTAATTGGGTCATTTTCCTTTGATGAGATCCACTACTTAAATGAAAAAAGAAATGTTTTACAAAACACGTCTTTTCTTTCATTTCGAAATTATCACAG